ATTAATAATTTAATAACAAATTTTGTGCCAGCAGTTGCGGTTATACAAAAATTAAATTAAATTTTTTTAGTTATAATAATTAATTTATTTTTAAATTAAAAATTAAATTATTAAGTGAAATTTTAATTTATTAATAATTTATTTAATTATTATTTAATATTTAATAAATTTATTTTATAAACTAGGATTAGATACCCTATTATTAAAAATTTAAATAAAAATACTAAAATAGTATATAATTATTTATTGAAACTTAAATAAATTGGCGGTATTTTAGTTTATTTAGAGGAATCTGTTTATTAATTGATAATCCACGAATAAATTTACTTAATTTATTATTTTGTATATCGTTGTTAAAAAAATATTTTTTTATAATTAATAATATTTTATATTTAAAATTTAAAGTTAAATCAAATCAAGATGCAGATTATAATTAAGAATATAATGGATTACAATAATTTTAATTAAATGAATATAAATTTGAAAAATTTAATTGAAAGTGGATTTAAATGTAATTTTATTTAAGTAAGTAAAATGATTTAACATTAAAATATGTACATATTGCCCGTCGCTTTCATATATAAATTGAAATAAGTCGTAACAAAGTAGAGGTACTGGAAAGTGTTTCTAGAAAGAACAAATTAGAGCTTGTTTGAAAGTATTTCATTTACATTGAAATGATATTAATTATTAATTAATTTGAAAGGGGAAATTAAAAATTTAATTATAATAAAAATAATTTTAAAATAATATATTAATTGGGGTTATAGTATTATTTATAAAAAAAATTATTAATTTTATAGTTAATTATGTATTGTAAAAGAAATTTGAAAAATTTGAAAATAAAATTTATTAAAAAGTAATTTTTATTTATTGTATCTTGTGTATCAGAGTTTATAAAAAATATATAATTTATAATTATTTTCTCGAATTTAAAAGAGTTAAATAATTAATAAAGTTATTGTTTCAAAAATATTTAAAATAATTATTTTGAAATGAAATGTTATTCGTTTTTAAATATATCTAGTTTTTTTAGAAAAAAATTTAATTTTAAATTTAAATAAATAAAAATTAATTAATAAATTTTATTATAATGGGGTTTAATAAAATTATTTATTTAAATTATTATATATTTATTTTAAATTTTATATTTTAGGGGATAAGCTTTAAATTAAATTTTTATATTAATAAAATTAAATAATATATATATATATATATATATTAATATGAACGTTGAAATTTATATGATTTATATTGTCAATAAATTTTATTTTATTATAAATAATTTCATTATTAATAAAATTTAATTAAATTTAATTTTTTATAAAAAAATTATTTTTAATAATTTAAATTTAGTTATAATGATAAAATTAGTATATTTATTTAATTTTAATAAAAAAATTTTTTAATATTATTTTATTTCATAATGTAATTAATTTAAAGGAATTCGGCAAATATTTATATTCACTTGTTTAACAAAAACATGTCTTTTTGTAATTAATTTAAAGTCTAATCTGCCCACTGATTTATTAAAAAATTAAAGGGCTGCAGTATATTGACTGTACAAAGGTAGCATAATCATTAGTCTCTTAATTGGTGTCTTGTATGAAAGATTGGATGAAATATATACTGTCTCTTAATTAATTTATAGAATTTAATTTTTTATTTAAAAAGTTAAAATTTATTAAAAAGACGAGAAGACCCTTTAGAGTTTGATAATTAAATTTATTATTGTTTATTTATTTTTATTATAAATTTTTATATTTTTAATTATTTTATTGGGGTGATAAAAAAATAAAATAAACTTTTTTGATTTTAATCATATATAAGTGATTTTTTGATCCAATTTTATTGATTAAAAGATTAAATTACCTTAGGGATAACAGGGTAATTTTTTTTTTTAGTTCACATAAAAAAAAAAGTTTGCGACCTCGATGTTGGATTAAGATAAAATTTAAATGTAAAAGTTTAAAATTTTTGATCTGTTCGATCATTAAAATCTTACATGATCTGAGTTCAAACCGGTGTAAGCCAGGTTGGTTTCTATCTTTTAATTATAAAAATATTTTAGTACGAAAGGATCAAATATTTTAATTAAATTATTAATTTATTTTATTTGAATATTATTAAAATTATAAAAAAAAAATTATTATTTAATTATAATTGATTTATTATTTTTATTTACTATTTTGACAGAGTAAATGTGATGATTTTAGAATTCATTTATATATAATATTTTTAATTATATAATTAGTAAATGTTTTTTTTAGATATTTTTATAATTATTTTTGGGGGTTTAATTTTAATTTTGGGGGTTTTAATTGGTGTTGCTTTTTTAACTTTATTAGAACGTAAAGTTTTAGGGTATATTCAAGTTCGTAAAGGTCCTAATAAAGTTGGATTTATTGGAATTTTGCAGCCTTTTTCTGATGCAATTAAATTATTCACTAAAGAACAAACTTATCCAGTGCATTCTAATTATTTTTCTTATTATTTTTCTCCTATTATTAGATTTATTTTATCTTTGATAATTTGAATATTAATTCCATATTATTATAATTTAATTAGATTTAATTTAGGAATTTTATTTTTTTTTTGTTGTACTAGAATAGGGGTTTATAGAATTATAGTGGCTGGATGATCTTCTAATTCAAAATATTCATTATTAGGTAGATTACGTTCTGTTGCTCAAACAATTTCTTATGAAGTTAGATTAGCTTTAATTTTTATATCTAGAATTATTATAGTTATGGATTTTAATTTAATTATATTTATAAAATATCAAAATTTAGTTTGATTTTTTTTTAATATATTACCATTATCTTTAATTTGAGTATCTTCAATAATAGCTGAAACAAATCGTACTCCATTTGATTTTGCTGAAGGTGAAAGAGAATTGGTTTCTGGGTTTAATGTTGAATATAGAAGAGGAGGATTTGCATTAATTTTTTTAGCTGAATATTCTAGAATTTTATTTATAAGAATATTATTTGTATTAGTTTATATAGGAGGTTATAATATAACTTTATTTTTTTATTTAAAGTTAGTTTTTATTTCTTTTATGTTTATTTGAATTCGAGGTACTTTACCTCGTTATCGTTATGATAAGTTAATATATTTAGCTTGAAAAAGTTATTTACCTATTTCTTTAAATTTTTTATTATTTTTTATAGGCTTAAAAATATATATATATTAATAATAAAATTATTTTTAGTATAAATTAATAGAATATTTAATTCTTTTTTAAGTTTTCAAAACAAATGCTTAAATTACAAGCTCATTAATTAATTAAATAAAATATTATCTCAGTATTTTCTTAATAATGGGTTAATTATAAAATAAGAAAAATAAAATAATGTTAATATTTGTCCTGTAATAATGTAAGGTTCTTCAACAGGTCGAGCTCCAATTCAAGTTAATAATATAATTATTGTTACTATTGTTCAAAATAAAATTTGGTTAATAGGATAAAATTGAATTCCTTGGATTTTTTTATTAAAAGTGAAAGGTAAAATTATTAAAATTAAAATTGATATAATTAATCCAATAACACCTCCTAATTTGTTTGGAATTGATCGTAAAATAGCATATGCAAATAAAAAATATCATTCTGGTTGAATGTGAATTGGTGTTACTAAAGGATTAGCAGGAATAAAATTATCTGGATCTCCTAGTAAATATGGATTTGTTATAGTTAATAAAATTAAAATAAATAATAGAATAATAAATCCAATTAAATCTTTAAATGTAAAAAAAGGATGAAATGGGATTTTATCTAAATTTCTATTTAATCCTAATGGATTATTTGATCCTGTTTGATGTAAAAATAGTAAATGAATTATAGTTATTATTAAAATAATAAATGGTAATAAAAAATGAAAGGTATAAAATCGTGTTAATGTTGCATTATCTACTGCAAACCCTCCTCAAATTCAATTGACTAATATTGTTCCTAAATATGGGATTGCAGAAAGTAAATTTGTAATAACAGTTGCTCCTCAAAATGATATTTGTCCTCAAGGTAAAACATATCCTATAAATGCTGTTGCCATTAATAAAAATAAAATAATTATTCCTATTATTCATGTATTTTTTAAGTTAAATGATTCATAATAAATTCCTCGTCCAATATGAAGATAAATACAAATAAAAAAAAATGAAGCTCCGTTTGCATGGAGAGTTCGAATTAATCATCCATAGTTTACATTTCGGCAAATATAATTTACTCTATAAAAAGCTATTTCAATATTAGCGGTATAATATATAGTTAAAAATAAACCTGTTAAAATTTGAATTATTAAACATAAAGCTAATAATGATCCAAAATTTCATCATGATGAAATATTTGTTGGACTTGGTAAATCAATTAATGATCTATTAATAATTTTTATAATTGGATTTTTTTTTCGGATGTTAAAAAATTTATTTATCATTTGTATATATATATATATATATATATATATATGTATATATTATAATTTATATTGATCGTAAAGGTCCATATTTAATATTAGTAATTTTTACAATTGCTAGTAATGAGATAAATAAATAAATTACTAATATAATTATTATTATGTAATTATGATTATTATATATTTTATTTAATCTGATATTATTTTCATTATTAAAAAAATAAATAAAAAATAAATTATCATTTTCTCTTAAGTTATTAGAAAAATTTATTCAATTTATATTATAATTATTATAATTATAAAAATATATAATAATTTGATTTATGGTAATGATTATTAAACACATAAATAAAAATAATTTTATTTTAAAATTTAAGTTAAAAAGTTCATTAGAAGCAACTCTTGATACATAAATAAATATTACTAATAATCCTCCTAAAAATGTTAAAAATAAAATATATGAAAATCAATAAGTTTTAATTAATATTCCTGATAATAAGCATATTAATATAGTTTGAATTAAAATTATTATTCCAATTGATAATGGATGATTTAAAAATATTATAATTAAAGATATTAATAATATTGTTAATGATATAGTTAATTTAATTTCAGAGAATAGTTTAATAAAAATTATAATTTTGGAAATTATTGATAAAGATTTTCTTTTTCTTTGAAGTTTTTAAAGATAAATTCTTAATTTTGATTTACAAGACCAATGTTTTAATTAAACTATAAAAACTAATGATAGTTAAGTATATATATATTATTATTATTATTATATTTGTTATTGGTAATTTAATTTTTGTTTCTAAATATAAACATTTATTAATTATTTTATTAAGATTAGAATTTATAGTTTTAAGAGTTTTTTTTTTATTATTATTTTATTTATTAATATTAAATTATGAATTATATATATTAATGGTTTTTTTGGTTTTTTCTGTTTGTGAAGGGGCTTTAGGTTTATCAATTTTAGTTTCTTTAATTCGTACTCATGGTAATGATTATTTTAAAAGATTTAATTTATTATAATTTTATATGATAAAATTTTTATTTTTATTAATTTTTATAATTCCTTTATGTTTTATTAAAAATATATTTTGAATGGTTCAAATAATATTATTTTTAATAATATTTATGTTTATAAATTTAAATTTAAATATTGTTTTATTTGCTAATATTTCTTATATATATTCTTGTGATATTATATCTTATGGTTTAATTTTATTAAGAATTTGAATTTGTATTTTAATAATTATATCTAGAGAAAATTTATATAAATTGAGTTTTTATAGTAGTTTTTTTTTATTTAATGTTTTATTATTATTATTATTATTATATTTGACTTTTTCAGTTATAAATTTATTTTTATTTTATTTATTTTTTGAGGGTAGATTAATTCCTACATTAATATTAATTATTGGTTGAGGTTACCAGCCTGAACGAATTCAAGCAGGCATATATTTATTATTTTATACTTTATTTGCTTCTTTACCCTTATTAATAGGAATTTTTTATATTTTTAATGAAATGAATTGTATTATAATTTATTTTTTAAAGTTTTTTAATTTAAATTATTATATGTTATATATTAGCTTAATTTTAGCTTTTTTAGTTAAAATACCTATGTATATTAGTCATTTGTGATTACCTAAAGCTCATGTTGAGGCTCCTGTTTCTGGTTCAATAATTTTAGCTGGTATTATATTAAAATTAGGAGGTTATGGCTTATTGCGTATTATAATTTTTATACAAGAAGTTAATTTAAAGTTAAATTATTTTGTTATTATTATTAGATTAGTAGGAGGATTTTATATTAGATTAAAATGTTTTTGTCAAGTAGATATTAAATCTTTAATTGCTTATTCTTCAGTTGCTCATATAAGAATTGTTATTTGTGGTATTATAATTATAAATTATATAGGATTTATTGGTTCTTATTTATTGATAATTGGTCATGGGTTATGTTCTTCAGGTATATTTTGTTTAGCTAATATTAATTATGAGCGTATTAATAGTCGAAGACTTTTAATTAATAAGGGAATAATAAATTTTATACCTTCAATAAGATTATGGTGATTTCTTTTATTATCTTCAAATATATCAGCTCCTCCTTCTTTAAATTTAATAGGAGAAATTATTTTAATTAATAGATTAATTAGTTGATCTTCTTTAACTATATTGATGTTAATATTTATTTCTTTTTTTAGAGCTGGTTATAGATTGTATTTATATTCTTATACTCAACATGGTAATTATTATTATGGAATATATAGATTTTATATGGGAACTTCTCGAGAATATTTATTATTAATTTTACATTGATTTCCTTTAAATATTTTAGTTTTAAAAATTGATTATATAATAATTTGATTTTATTTAAATAATTTAATATAAAATATTGATTTGTGGTATCAAAAATATGAATTTCATTTTAAATTATTAATAAAGGTTATTTTTCTATTTGTTTTCTTTCTTTCTTTTTTTTATTTATTTTTTCAATAATTAGTTTTTTTTTTATGGTTTATTTTATTATAAATAATATAGTTTTATTTTTAGAGTGAGAAATTATTTCTATAAATTCTTTAAGAGTTGTTATATCTATTTTATTTGATTGAATATCTTTATTATTTATAATATTTGTTCTTTTAATCTCATCAGTTGTTATTTATTATAGAAAAAGTTATATAATTTCAGAATTAAATTTAATTCGTTTTATTGTTTTAGTTTTATTATTTGTTTTTTCAATAATTTTATTAATTATTAGTCCTAATATAATTAGAATTTTATTAGGTTGAGATGGTTTAGGTTTAGTATCTTATTGTTTGGTGATTTATTATCAAAATTTAAAGTCTTATAATGCTGGTATATTAACTGCTTTATCAAATCGAATTGGTGATGTTTTAATTTTAATAGTTATTTGTTGAATAATAAATTTTGGTAGATGAAATTATATTTTTTATTTAGAGTTTATAAAAAATGATTATTACATAATTTATATTAGTTTAATAATTATTTTAGCTGCTATAACAAAAAGAGCTCAAATTCCTTTTAGTTCTTGATTACCTGCTGCTATGTCGGCTCCTACTCCAGTATCAGCTTTAGTTCATTCTTCTACTTTAGTAACGGCTGGTGTTTATTTATTAATTCGATTTAATTTATTATTGTTAGATACTTATTTTTTAAAGTTTTTATTATTATTATCTAGATTAACTATATTTATAGCTGGAATTTCAGCTAATTATGAATTTGACTTAAAAAAAATTATTGCTTTATCAACTTTAAGTCAATTAGGATTAATAATAAGAATTTTAAGAATAGGTTTACCTTTATTAGCTTTTTTTCATTTACTAACTCATGCTATATTTAAAGCTTTATTATTCTTATGTGCTGGTGTTATTATTCATATAATAAATGATATACAGGATATTCGTTTTATGGGGGGTATTAGAATATATATTCCTATAACTTGTTTATGTATGAATATTTCTAATATAGCTTTATGTGGTATTCCATTTTTAGCTGGTTTTTATTCTAAAGATTTAATTTTAGAAATAGTTAGATTTAGAAATTTAAATTTTTTAATTTTTTTATTTTATTATATTTCTACAGGTTTAACTATATATTATACAATTCGTTTAATAATATATTTAATAATTAATGATTATAATTTATTAAGTATTTATAATTTATATGATGAAGATTTTATTATATTAAAAAGTATAATAGTGTTATTATTTATAAGAATTATTAGAGGTAGAATATTAATATGAATAATTTTATATTATCCTTATATAATTTATTTACCTTTAAATTTAAAAATAATAGTTATTTATGTTATTATTATTGGATTATTAATAGGGTATTTGATTAGAAATATAAATATTTATTCTTTAAATAAATATTTATTAACTTATAATTTAAGAACTTTTTTATGTTTAATGTGATTTATACCTAATTTAAGAACTTATGGTTTAAGATATTATTTTTTAAATTATAGTCAAAAATTATTAAAAAATATTGATTTTGGTTGAAGAGAATTATATAGAGGGTGAGGCATATTTAATATTATAAAAAATTATTCTATTTTTTATAATATTTATCAATTAAATTATTTTAAGATTTATTTATTTAGATTTATTTTTTGAATTTTAATTTTTTTATTAATATTATTAATAATTTATTTGAATAGCTTATAATAAGAGTGTAATATTGAAGATATTAAGGAGATATTTTTATCTTTAAATAATTTTATTTATAAAAATTTTTTTTATTTTTACAATGAAAATGTAATGTTTGTTTTTAAACTAATAAATAAGAAATATTAATGGAATTTAACCACTAAAAATTAAGTTAGCAGCTTATTTTTATTCTTTATATTTCTTTTTAATTGGAAAATTAATTCAATTTTATCATTAACAGTGATATACCTCTATTTGGTTTCAATTAATAAATAAGGAGTATTAAAACTCTTCTTTTAAGTCGAAATTAAATGCAAATTGCTTCTTATTTATTAAGATAAATTGATATAATCAATATTTTTTGAATGCAAGTCAAATGTTTTTATAAACTAAAATCCTAATAATTTAATTTATTTATTAATTAGTTCAATTTAATATATTTTGATTTCATTCATGATATAACCCTATTAGTAAAATAATAATGAAAAAAAATCTAATTTTCATTCATAAAAAAAAATTTACTATTTTAAATAATTTAATAATTGGGAAAATTAATGCAATTTCTACATCAAAAATTAAAAAAATTATTGTAATTAAAAAAAAATGTAAAGAAAAAGGAATTCGAGCAGAAGATTTAGGGTCAAATCCACATTCAAAAGGTGAACATTTTTCCCGATCTGTAAAAGATTTTTTTGATAAAATTATAGATAATATTATTATAAAATTAGAAATTAATATAATAATTATTGAAATTAATATTAATAGAGTAATTATTTATATTAAAAATTAAACTTTCTGATTGGAAGTCAGATATACTATTTATATTATATAAATAATTAATTACCTCATCAATAAATAGAAATGTATAAAAATAATCATACTACATCAACAAAATGTCAGTATCATGCTGCTGCTTCAAATCCAAAATGATGGTTTATAGAAAAGTGTTTTATTAAATGTCGAATGAAACAAATAATAAGAAATATTGTCCCAATTATAACATGTAATCCATGAAATCCAGTTGCTATAAAAAATGTTGACCCATAAATTCTATCTGCGATAGTAAAAGGAGCTTCTAAATATTCATAAGCTTGTAAAATAGTAAAATAAATTCCTAATATAATAGTTAATAATAAACTTTGGGTGCACTGACTATAATTATTTTCAATTAAAGCATGATGAGCTCAAGTAACTGTAATACCTGATCTAATTAAAATAATTGTATTTAATAATGGAATTTGAAAAGGGTTAAAAGATGTAATTCCTATTGGTGGTCAATTTGATCCAATTTCAATATTTGGGGATAATCTTCTATGAAAGAATGCTCAAAAAAATGAAATAAAAAAAAAGATTTCAGATACAATAAATAAAATTATTCCTCATCGTAATCCTTTCACTACTATTATAGTATGTTTACCTTGAAATATACTTTCTCGGGAGATATCTCGTCATCATTGATATATAGTTAGGATAATAATAATATATCCAATAATTATTAAGTTTATATTAAAATTATGAAATCATTTAATTATTCCTGTTATTAATGTTATAGTTCCAATAGCTCCAGTTAAAGGTCAAGGTCTATAATCAACTAAATGATATGGGTGGTTAAAATAAATTTTCATTTGTAATTTAGTTAACTTCTCTAGAATATAAAGTTCTTAAGATGGCAATAACATATGATTGAATTATTGCGACTGCTGATTCTAAAATTAATAATAATACTTGAATTAAAATAAGAAATATAATTATATAAAATGAGATATTTCTTCTTGTTCTTCTTAGTAATGTTATTAGTAAATGTCCTGCAATTATATTTGCTGTTAATCGTACAGCTAATGTTCCTGGGCGAATAATATTTCTAATAGTTTCAATTAATACTATAAAAGGTATTAAGATTGCTGGAGTTCCTTGAGGAATTATATGAGAAAATATATGTTGATAATTATTAATTCATCCATATAATATAAATCTTAATCATAATGGTAGGGAAATAGATAATGAAAGAGTTAAATGACTAGTTCTGGTAAAAATATAAGGAAATAATCCTAAAAAATTATTAAATATAATGAAAGAAAATAATGAAATAAAAATAAAAGTTGATCCTTTAAAATAATTATTTTTTAATAAAGTTTTAAATTCATTATGAAGTTTAGTTAAAATAAAATTTCATATAAAATAATGACGATTTGGTATTAATCAGAATCTATATGGGATAAATATTACACCTAAAATAGTGCTTACTCAATTTATTGATAAGTTAAATAAGTTAGTTGAAGGATCAAAAATTGAAAATAAATTACTTATCATTTTCAAATTAAATTTTTTATATAAAAATTATTTTTATTTTTATTTTTATTATTAAAATTTAATATAATATAATAATTTATTACATTAAATAAAATAAAAATAATAATAAATATAGTGAAAGATATTATTCAATTAATTGGTATTATTTGAGGTATAAAAGAATATTATTTTATAATAATTATTTAAATTTGACATATTTATGTTATTTTTTAACTAATTCTTTCATTAGAAGTAGATGTTAATTTACTATAAAATGGTTTAAGAGACCATTACTTACTTTCAGCCATCTAATGATGAATAATTATTAACTCAATTAATAAAATTTTTAATTGAAATTCTTTCAATTACAATAGGTATAAAACTATGATTAGCTCCACAAATTTCTGAACATTGTCCAAAATAAATTCCAGGACGATTAATAAAAAAATTTGTTTGATTTAATCGTCCTGGGTTAGCATCTACTTTAATTCCTAAAGATGGAATAGTTCATGAATGAATAACGTCTGTTGCTGTAACTAAAATTCGAATTTGATTATTTATAGGTAAAATAATTCGATTATCAACTTCTAAAAGACGAAAGTTATTAATTGAGAGTTCATTTTTAGGAATTATATAAGAATCAAATTCAATATTATAAAAATCTGAATATTCATATCTTCAATATCATTGATGTCCGATTGATTTTAATGTAATTAATGGGTTATTTAATTCATCTAATAAATATAATAGTCGTAATGATGGTAAAGCAATAAAAATTAAAGTAATTGCAGGTAAAATAGTTCAAATTAGTTCAATTATTTGTCCTTCTAATAGTAATCGATTAATATATTTATTAAATATTAATCTTATTATTAAATATCCTACTATAATTGTAATTATAGTTAAAATTATTAAAGTATGATCATGAAAAAAAATAATTTGTTCTATTAAAGGTGATGCGCTATTTTGTAAATTTAAATTAGATCATGTTGCTATTTCTAAAAAAAGGACGATCCTTTATAAATGGGGTTTAAATCCATTACATATAATCTGCCATATTAGAAATTTCTTAAAATAGGAAGTTCATTATAAGAATGTTCTGCTGGAGGTAAATTTTGTAATCATTCAATATTTGATGATATATTTAAAGAAAATAAGATTAATCGTTGATTAATTATTGATTCTCAAATAATAATTAATATTATTATTACTGCTAATAAAGAAATATATGATCCTAATGAAGAAATTATATTTCATGAAATATAAGAATCAGGATAATCTGAATATCGTCGAGGTATCCCCGCTAATCCTAAGAAATGTTGTGGAAAAAATGTTAAATTAACTCCAATAAATATAATAAAAAATTGAATTTTTAATATGTAATTATTTATAGATAATCCTGTAAATAAAGGATATCAATGAATAAATCCCCCTATAATAGCAAATACAGCTCCTATAGATAATACATAATGAAAATGGGCTACAACATAATAAGTATCATGTAATATAATATCAATAGATGAATTTGCTAAAATTACTCCTGTTAAACCTCCTACTGTAAATAGGAAAACAAATCCTAATCTTCATAATAATGAAGGTCTATAATTAAATTGAGTTCCGTGGAGTGTAGCTAATCAACTAAAAATTTTAATTCCAGTTGGAACTGCAATAATTATTGTAGCTGATGTAAAATATGCTCGAGTATCAATATCTATTCCTACTGTAAATATATGATGGGCTCATACAATAAATCCTAAAATTCCAATTGCTAATATTGCGTAAATTATACCTAAACAACCGAAAGTTTCCTTTTTTCCTCTTTCTTGAGAAATAATATGAGAAATTATTCCAAATCCCGGTAAAATTAAAATATAAACTTCAGGATGACCAAAAAATCAAAATAAATGTTGATATAAAATTGGGTCTCCTCCTCCTGCTGGATCAAAAAATGATGTATTTAAATTTCGATCAGTTAATAATATAGTAATAGCTCCTGCCAATACTGGTAATGATAATAAAAGTAAAAATGCTGTAATACCTACAGCTCAAATTAATAAAGGTATTTGATCAAATGATATATTATTTAATCGTATATTAATGATTGTGGTAATAAAATTAATAGCTCCTAGAATTGAAGAAATTCCAGCTAAATGTAAAGAAAAAATAGCTAAATCAACAGATCTTCCTCCGTGAGCAATATTAGAAGATAAAGGTGGGTAAACTGTTCATCCAGTTCCTGCCCCATTTTCTACAATTCTTCTTGAAATTAAAAGTATAATAGAGGGAGGCAATAATCAAAATCTTATATTATTTATTCGTGGAAAGGCTATATCAGGGGCTCCTAATATTAAAGGTACTAATCAATTTCCAAATCCTCCAATTATAATTGGTATTACTATAAAAAAAATTATAATAAATGCATGTGCTGTAACAATTGTATTATAAATTTGATCATCTCCAATTAAAGATCCAGGATTTCCTAACTCTGCTCGAATTAATAAACTTAATGAAGTTCCAATTATTCCAGCTCAAATTCCAAAAATAAAATATAATGTCCCAATATCTTTATGATTTGTTGAATATAATCATTTTCGCATAAAATAAAATAAAATGGCTGAGATTTAAGCGATAAATTGTAAATTTATTAACGAGAAATAGTTCTTTTTTATTATATGTATATATGAATGTTATTAGCTTTATATTCAAATAATGATATAAAATTGCAAATTTTAAGTTATAAAAAAAAAATTATTAAGGCTTAATTTATAAGATTTAAAGAATTATTATTTTCTTTATAAATAATTTTGAAGATTACTAGTTTAAATTAACTTAAAATCTTTAAGATTTTTAAAAAAAAAACATAGTTCTTAATATGATACCTAATATTGAAATTATTGATAAAAAATTTATAATTGAGAATAATTTATTTTTAATAAAAATTTTAAATCATTTTATTTTAAAATAATTTAAAATAAACGATGAATAAATAATGCGAATATAAAAAAATAATATAATTAATCTTATTATAATGAAAATAAATGTTAATAAATAATTATTATTTATTATTAAGAAATTAATTACAATTCATTTAGGAAAAAATCCAATAAATGGTGGTAATCCTCCTAAAGATAAAAAATTAATTAATATATTAATTTTAATTATAGGATTTAAATTAATAATAAATATTTGATTAATAAAATATAAGTTTAATATATAAAAAAAAAAACATATAATTCTAATTAATATTGAATATATAATTAAATAAAATATTCATAAATTTTCTCTAATTATAATTGAAGAGATTATTCATCCTAAATTATTAATTGAAGAAAAAGCTATAATTTTTCGTAAAGATGTTTGATTTAATCCTCCAATAGCTCCAATAAAAATATTTAAAATAATTCTAAAAATTAAAAAATTTTTATTAAAATAATATGATAATAAAATTATTGGGGTAATTTTTTGTCATGTTATTAAAATAAAACTATTAAATCAAGATAATCCTTCAATAATATTGGGGAATCAAAAATGGAATGGGGCTGCTCCTATTTTTATTAATATTGATGAATTGATTATTAAAGATATAATATTATTAATTTCAAAATTTTTTAAAATAATTATTTTTAAAATAATATAAAAAATAAAATTAATTGAGGCGATAGATTGAATTAAAAAATATTTTAAACTAGCTTCGGAAGCTATTAAATTATTTGATTTAGAAATTAAGGGGATAAATCTGAGAAGATTAATTTCTAATCCAATTCAACACCCAAATCAAGAGTTAGAAGAAATTGAAATTATAGTTCTAAAAATTAAGATAAAATAAAAAAATATTTTATTAGAGTTTATATAAAAATAAATAAAAATATTATAATTTATTTATAATTTAAAGAATTTTAAATTCTTAACCTTATATTTTAGTGTAAGAGGCACATTAATTTTTGATATTAATAGGTATAGTTTAATTCTATAAAATATAAATAAAGATAATTTTAAAATTATATTATTTATTCTATCAGAATAATCCTTTTTCAGGCACTTTATTTTTTAAAAAAAAGGACGATCCTTTATAAATGGGGTATGAACCCAAAAGCTTAATTTTAGCTTATTTTTAA